TCAATTGGCAAGAGGTCGACGATTGCGCGAGTTGCTTAAACAATCCCAATCAGCCCCTCTCACTGTGGAAGAACAGATAATAACTATTTATACCGGAACGAATGGTTATCTCGATTCATTAGAAATTCAACAGGTAAGGAAATTTCTCGTTGAGTTACGGGCTTATTTAAAAACGAATAAACCTAAATTCAACGAAATCATATCTTCTACCAAGACATTCACTACTGAAGCAGAAGGCCTTTTGAAGGAAGCTATTCAGGAACAGATGGAACTCTTTTTACTCCAAGAACAAGTATAAAAAAATTGATTAAGAATTTCAGAATTTTCATAATTCAAAAAAAAAATATAAATATATATAAGATATATTATGCAAGAAATTTGCGTCCAATAGGATTTGAACCTATACCAAAGGTTTAGAAGACCTCTGTCCTATCCATTAGACTATGGACGCTTTTCTTTCACTTTTCACGAAAACTTCGTGAAAAGTGAAAGAAAAAAAGAATTCTATAGAATATTCTATCTATCGAATAAGAAATTTTAATAAAATATAAGAATAATTAAGACTAAATAATCCATTTAATATTAATAACGAAAAGTAATAGAATTAATATAGAATTTATAGGATATAAGCGGGTAGCGGGAATCGAACCCGCATCGTTAGCTTGGAAGGCTAAGGGTTATAGTCGACGTTCATTCATAATTTTGTTTGAACGTCTCTAATTCAAAACTGAACGTGAAACTTTTGTTTCATTCAGCTCCTTTACAGAACAATTTAAGAGATGGAAGACATGAAAAAAAATGACCCATAACATCTATGTCAGCCTTTCTTTTTATCTGTATTCTGTACTGTATATGAATACATTTAAAACAGCTTGCTTTTTAGATGATCCCCATAGAAGATAAAAACAATCTGTTTTTTTCTAGTTACTTCGTTCTCTATTTCTATTTGAAAGAATCTTTAGGAAAAGAATAAAATTTCCGTCGAGCTAAAAAAAGGATGTCGACGTTTCTAGTAAACTAGAAACATTCTTTAATAGCTATTTTGCTTCAATCTCTCTTATACAAAAGAAATAAAAAAAAATGGAAGATTTAGTTACGATTCGAAATAAATTTTATATATCTTTCTCCCTGGATCCTTTACTCATATTAAAAAATTGGGATTCTTGACCCAATTCCAAAAACTTATGTTTCATAATTTTCAAAACAATTCTAAATTGTATACAAATTACGATAATGTATATTATTCCTCGAATCATTCGTTGAGAGGTATAAAGAATGAAAGCCCTTTAAGTAAGAAATAAAGTTTTTGATCGTGATATGGATCACGCAAGGGATCCCTTAACTATTAAGGGGTCCATAGAACGAATCGCACTTTTACCACTAAACTATACCCGCTACAATACCATTATTGTATATGAAAGGATCTTTTGTCGAACAAGGGAATCCGTCAGAATTATGAAATAGGCGTAAATTTCTGTTCTGAAAATTAAAGTGTTGACATGTTTCGTAAGAGCCCCCTAATGAAATTAAGAAAAGGGGGCAAATCTCATTTTTGGATTTTGTTTTTCCTGAAGGTGAAGGTATTTTGACAGATACATCTCGATATAATTACTTAATTCATAACACAAAAATGCCTTGTGCAAGAATCCACAGTTTCATTCCTTTTTTTAGATACATTACTCGAAAACAAAAGAAGGAGGAATACTTTTTGATTCCTATGATTAAGAATCCAGCATTCATGGGAAAAAAAGAGCCATGCCAGTATCTAGCCGGGCTCTGCTTGTATAAAAAAACAAACTAAAGATAGAATAATGAATAGTTATTTAAAATATCTATATTTCATAATGAATAGAAATCAAATAGAAAAAAAAGAGATAAGATATAAAGAAGGCTTTTTTTTTTTCAAGTCCTACTTTTTGTTTATCCGATGTAACATAATAATTCAATTTTTTGAATTGGGGAGAGATGGCTGAGTGGACTAAAGCGTCGGATTGCTAATCCGTTGTACGAATTTTTGTACCGAGGGTTCGAATCCCTCTCTTTCCTTATTCCATTAATTGATAATTTGGCATTTTTTTCTTTTGAACTGATGAAGCTTCTTTTTTTTTGTTGTCCTTCCTAGTTTCTTTAATTGTTTTTACTAGTTAAAGATGTGAAATAGATAGAGAAAAACGAAAAATCTTTTTAAATCCAGCACAAGTAAGGAAAAAACATAAAACAAAAAAAAAGATTTTCTTATTCTTCACGTCCTGGATTACGTCCTGGATCGTTAGATAGGAATCCGAAAATGAAAAGAGAAACAAAGAAAATCACTATCGTGTAAACAAATAGTTTTAGGGTAAGCATTACAAAATCTCCAAGATTATTAAAAAAAAAAAACGACAGAGAAAGAGAATAGATTCTCTTCTATTTCACATTATGTTTCCTTTGATACTAAATTTAGAATAAATACAGTGATTTCAAGGAATGAAAAAAAAATTAGGAAATTGATTTGTAGTAAGAGTCCAACCTTTATATAATCATTACCAATAATTACTATTACAAAAAATTTCAATATTGGAATCAAGTATTCACACTGTAAGACTTATCTGATCTTATAAACTTTTAAAATGTTGGAATTTTTGTTTTCGAATAAATTCTGAATTTTTTTAGGACATTATTCAAGATCTTATCGAAAACTTACAGCAGCTTGCCAAACAAAAGCTAAGAGAAAAAAGAATAGGGGTATTACTGGCATAATATCTACAATTGGATTCAAAAAAGCATAAGCTTCAGGTAATTTCGCCAAGAAAAAACTACTTGAATAAAGGGCAGAGTGAATACAAATACAGACCAAGATAAAGATATTAAGCATAACAAAAATGTTGTTCTTTAAAAAAAAATGAATTGTATTTTTGCTTTTTTTTTATTGTATTTTATTATTTAATATTTTTAATTATATTATTAGATATATGATATATATATATTATATTATTAGATATTTTAATTTAAAATATAATTTTTAGAATATATCTTCCTTCTATCTGAAAAATTATTTTTCATCTGTAAGGGTAACACACAAGCGATCCATTTTCTCTATTTCTTTATCTCTGCGTGAATCGTATGTTTGCAACAAAAGGGACAGAATTTTCTCAATTCCAATCGACTAGGCGTATTGTGTCGATTCTTTTGAGTAATATATCTAGAAATCCCCCTTGATTCCTTATTAACACTCTTTTTATCACAATTGGTACATTCCAAAATAACTGTAATTCGGATATCTTTACCCTTGGCCATGAACCTCCTTTGGTTTTTTGATTCACTTAACTCTTCGATTTTCGGATTTGAAGCGAAGAATAAAAAAGGAACGAAAAAAAGTATAAGTTGATAATTCAAACTCAAATTATCAAATATTTTGTTCCAATTTATTTTTTATAGTACAGTAAAAATTCAGTAATAAAATGATTTCGAACTATATTTCGAATCGCAGTACAGTATTTCATTTTTCATTGAAGTTAAGTATTTTCTATGATATTATAGCCCCTGCCCTAGTATTCCAATTCCATTTGTGGTCTCACTCTATTATAAATAGCAATGGAATTTAATTATTTATTAAATTCCATTGAAACCTGGCAAAAATTCCGAGTTTCACTGAGGCCAAATCCATCTTTCTCTTTCTTTCCAACTTATTCTAATTCGAAAAAAAGAAGTAATTAATCACAGATATTTGATTTGATCTCTAATCTTCGTCACACCTTCCAGTGCCAATAACAATAACTAGAATGAAAAAAAAGGGAATATCAATGCATCCGGGAATAAACGATTGATTTCTATCAAGAGACCTGCTAAAACCGCGAACCATAGAGTACTTGCCACCGGTGCCACAGAGAGATATGTTTTTAGATCTCGCATTTCAAATCCTCCTTCGTTTTTTTTCTTGTAATTTGTAATACATATACATAATTACATAATTACATTACATATAGGAATATAGGAATATAATCAAATGATTATTTTATTAATAATCACTTGCATTTGTCGGGGGAAATCCGAATTCAATTTGAATTGTATAACGATTCATTCATTAGATTAGATATTTTTTTTATTTCATTCTATATATTATTAATATTATTATTTTAACAAATATAGAAATAAAGAAATAATAAGAATATTTTTTCTTATTCTATGGTTCATATTTCAAAAAATTTTTGATATTTAGATTCTTTATATATATATATTCTTTTTTTTATATTCTTTAGTTATTATTATTATACTCTACTCTATATCTATATATTCTCTTTAATTTAATTAAATATTTGGATTCTATAGAATATAGAAATAGAATAATATAATTTGGAATACATAATTACATATAGTTCGATATTATTTTATAGGATAGGATATGAGAAAGTCAAAAAAAAAAAGAAAAAAATAGAACGATATTATATATATATAACGAAAAAAATGTGGAAAACAAGACAAAGATTCTTTAGAATGAAATTGGAAACCCAAAGAAAGGGATGTAGCGCAGCTTGGTAGCGCGTTTGTTTTGGGTACAAAATGTCACAGGTTCAAATCCTGTCATCCCTATCCCATACTATTAGTTATCATATGAGCAGTAAAAATAGATAAATTGAGACGGATTCAAATTGGACATACTAACTCAATAGCAATCGTTATCCATAGTTCACTATGGATAACGATTGCTATTGAGTTAGTATATGCATGCAAGATGTATTAGCATCACATAAAATAAATTTTTTCTGAAAAAAAAAAGCGCTCTTAGTTCAGTTCGGTAGAACGCGGGTCTCCAAAACCCGATGTCGTAGGTTCAAATCCTACAGAGCGTGATTACATTATTGTTATATCGAGAATGACACGGAAATAATGGCGTAACAGTCTAATCTAAAGTCTGAATTTGACCTCATATTTCGTTGTTTTAGGATTAAAACAACGAAATATGAGGTCAATAAACAAAGGAGATGTTACTTAATCAAAGATCCAATTGATCACCACGTCGA